GAAGTTCTATTTGTTCAATAAATTGACCTATATTTTTGTTTGTCCACTACTTAACATGATAAATCGAAAAAAGGTTATGATAAACCGAAAAAAAATGGAACCTACGAATAGGAATTTTTGACGAATAGGATCAAGAATCATTATTAATTCGACACAAGAAAGGGTTGTGGAAAATCCCTTTTCTTGTGTCAAAGACTAGGAGACGCACAACCCCCCCCCCCCCTAAACCCTTTGTTCCTTTCATTTATACTTTGGTTTATATTATCCGCTTATTTATCTTTTGTTTTTATTCTATTCAAATATAAAACTACGGATTCATTCTATATCACTTCGATTTGGATTGAAAAAACAAAGAAGAGATAAGTAAAATCAAATAGTCTTCTTCACAATATACACATCATGACCAGTATAAGTAATTCCCGAAATCCGAAAAAAGAAACAAACAAAATTTTTTTGATCATACACAATTACATAATATAATTGCCAACAACAATTTATAACAACAATTTATTTCTTTTTAGAGTTTGATGTTGAAAAATTCGCGGATCTAGAAATTCATTTCGGACAATTGAACTTTCTCAAACTGTTTCTTTTTAAGAACCAAAAAGATTTGTGCAAAAATAACAGATGCCAAGAAAAGCAAAAGGCCTTGGACACGTAATGGATCTTGAAGTACTACTTCTGCATCCCCCTGACCAAATCCGCCCACATTAGGATTACTCGTTAATGGTTGATCAAGTTTGATGGATTCGCCCTCAGAAACAAGAAGTTCCGGCCCTGGAGGGATAATATCAACCACTTGACGCCCACCCGATGCCTCCACTATGGTTATTTCGTATCCCCCTTTTTCTTTTCGTATGATTTTGCTTACTATACCTGCTGCTGTAGCATTATAAACATTATTGTTACTCTTGCTCCCGTCGGGATAAATCTGACCCCTTCCTCTGTTCCCACCTACGTATATGGGATATTTTAAGAAGTGAACATCTTTCTTAGTAGCGGGGTCCGGGGAAAGAATAGGAAAGGTGATTTCACTATATTTCTGACCAGGAACAGGACCTATCACAAGAATATTTTTTTTAGTAGGCCGGTAACTTTGAAAAGACAGATTTCCTATCTTTTCTTTAATCTCGGGCGAAATACGATCGGGCGGGGCTAGTTCAAACCCCTCGGGTAAAATAAGAACAGCCCCCACATTCAAAGCGCCTTTTTTACCATTAGCAAGAACTTGTTTCACTTGCAGATCATAGGGAATTCGAACAACTGCTTCAAATACAGTATCCGGAAGTACCGCTTGTGGAACCTCGATATCCACGGGTTTATTAGCTAAATGGCAATTGGCACATACAATACGGCCCGTTGCTTCTCGTGGATTTTCATAACCCTGCTGTGCAAAAATGGGGTAGGCATTTGAAATGGGTGCCTGAGTTATTATATATATCATGAGCGATAGGGAAATGGATCGAGTAATCTCTTTCTTTATCGACGAAAAGGTTTTTTTAGTTTGCATGGTCCAATCATTGATCCCGAAATTTTCTACAATAAAATTAGGTAGGTCGCTAGTAGAGTTCCCTATCTATAATTTTGCTATTTACTGAAATAATTTTTCTGAAATATTGGAGAGATCCCTTGGCTGGGTAGAAAGAATAAGTACAATTTTGAGTGTTTTGCTTATGGACAAAGTAACAAATATTATAATTGGGTCGTTCAATCATTTTTCAGTCATTCATTGAATGATAAATCACTACAAGTGAAGGAGATACACGATTTAAATAACGAAAGATCCAATATTTAAAAATTGTATCTAAAATGACTGGAAAAGTAGAAACAAGACCGGATATAATTTGATCATTATGAGCAAATCCAAAATCTTTGTAGACAGAGCCAATCATTAATTCCCAACCGTGGGGCGAATGGAATCCTATACATAAATCAGTTAATAAAAGAATAGAAAAAGCTTTTATTGTGTCGCTTAAGTTATATAGGAATTCTTGAACCCAAGAGTTAAGAATAACAAGTTCTTCATTACCTAGAATAGAATAACCACTTAGAATAACGAAACAGATTATATTTGTCGAGAAGTGTAAAATTGTATGGATACGATCCTCATTGTGCATCTTGATCAATTGGGTCGTTTCTTTGTAGATTTCGACGCGAAGCTTTTGTAAATGCGTTTCTGGGTATTCCTTTATCATTTCCTCCAAACGAAGGAGTTCCTCTAAGTCTATGAATTTTTTTAGAATACTCTTTTCTTGAATATCATTCAAAAAAATTTCGGATTGCCTAATATTCCACCAATTAGTAATCCAAGATTCCAGACTTTTTTTAAATGAGAGAGAGATCCACCAAGGCAAAAATACTATAAATGCAAGATATAGAAGGGAAATGAATACTTTCTTTTTTGCCATTTTTCGTCTGTGAATTTTTGAAGTTTTAATGAACTCATCCCATGCGTCGACTCTATATGATACTAATATTTCTATCAAGCATAAGTTATATCCCAAGTCATCGAGCCCATTAATCTATTGCGAGGTTTTTATTTGTGATGCAGTATAGCGGTTAGGTTAGTCCTTGAATCTAGAAAGAATACAGAAATAGAATAAGAAAGAGCCCATAATATTAGTTGGATTTCGAGACGAAAGAACTCCCGTTCTATTAAATAAAATATCAAATATAAAAAAAAATTATGGACACAAAAAATTTCGTTTTAGGGTTGCTTCGTATACGTTTACTTTGGCTCGAATAGGCGTTCAGAACAAACTTCCGTTAAGTTATGGTATAGAAAAAAAAGAGGGTTCTTGAGTTTTTTCCCTCTTGCAAAGTATTCGTTTTTCAGTTCCTTTTTTCAAAATACTTCAATTGGTACGCGCAAGAAATAGGCCAATTCAGCAGCTTTTTGCTCAATTTCTCGTGGAGTCAAATTCTCATCAGTACGCGTCAAGGGAATGGCCCCCTGGCCTCTGATTTCCATATAAAGGATCCGACGAGCAAAAAGACCCTCTTTATTTTCTATTCTGATGGACTGAATATCTTTCATAAGGAATCGCAGAAATATGCGACGGTTTTTTCCAGGAAATCCCCAACGAAAAATACACACTATGCCCTCTTTTATATCGAATCGATCATAACCACTACCTACATTCCACGAAATTGTGCACCACAAGTAGGAGCTAATAAAAAGACCCGCGATCCCATAGAAAGACATCACGATCCCCTGCGGAAAAAAATTTATTTGCTGAGAAGGAAATAAAGATATAAAATTCCTACCAAAATAACTGGAGGTTCCAACCAATACAAACCCTAATGAACCTAAAAAAAGAATAAGGGCCCAACCGAAATTACTTATTTTTCGAGATCCCGCTATAAGTTCTATCCATATACGTTCTGATCGCCAACTCATACTCTCACTAGACCTAGTTGCATTTTATTGGAATTGGAAGAATAACAAAAATAAATTTTATTTTACTTTTTTTTGTTTCCGAAGTAACTCTCATCAACCAGCACTACTATGATGTGAACCTTTTAGAAAAATTCATCGAATTGCTTAGATCCAAACTAAAATAATAACATCTCTTTCATATGATTTCCTATAGATATCCACATATAGATATATTGACTTTCCATTTCCGAAATTCTCCCCGATACCGATCCATTTGAAAATTGTTAGAATTCATTTACCCATATATCATGTTTACACATACATAAGAGCTTAGGCTCGAAAGAAGCCACATGTTATACCATATTCTACTAAATAGATATGGGTGTTATGATCAAAGTCAGTTTTGAAAAAAAATGGATAAGAGTTGTCCCTATAGTATCTAAAAAATCTTGTTTTTTTGAACATGAAGAGATAAAGAAACCATTGCAATTGCCGGAAATACTAAGCCTACTAAAGGCACAAAAATGGAGGGAAAGTTGTTGAAAGCTATCATTGAATGGGTACCTCGATTTAATATTTGTACCTGTTATTTTTATTTATTGTTTTCTATTAATATTTTTTTTTAACCTTATATTGTTATAAAGATATTTTATATATAATAATTATATTATACTTATATTATATATTATACTAAGTATACCTAAGTGAGTATATACCTAAATAAGGAGTATATAAGTATATGTTTTAATAATTTTTTTTTACTAAATACCTATAAAAAAAATATGTAAATAAACGGACTTATTCACCCTTCTACACGTTTCTACACGAAATATATGTATGATAATACACCCTTTTATTATTCATATTATTAGTTATTTTGTGCTCTTGTCTTATAATTTAATAATTTTAATTTTAAAAAATTGATTCCGTTTTATTAATTATTAAATTAATTAATAAATTAAAAATGAAGACTCTACTCTACAGCTCTACTTAATCTAAGTTTGATTCAAAGGAAAGAAGGCATGTAGCCGAAATAATTCACTCAGAACGCCCTTTAAAGGATTACGTGGTACGATTGGATCGAATAAGCCCTTATGGAATAAATATTCAGCCACTTGTGAATCCTCGGGTACTGTCTTATTCAATGTTTGTTCAATTACTCTTTTACCCGCAAATGCAATGTAAGCGTTGGGTTCAGCAATAATGATATCTCCCAGCATACCAAAACTAGCCGTCACCCCACCTGTGGTAGGGGATGTAAGGACTGCGACATAAAATAACTTTTTATTTGATTGATAATCGTATAAAGCGGAAGATATTTTAGCCATTTGCATCAAGCTCAAACTTCCTTCTTGCATACGTGCTCCTCCGGAAGCACACACTAGAATAAGAGGTAAAAGTTTATTGGTAGCATACTCAGCCAAACGTGTGATTTTTTCACCTACTACGGATCCCATACTACCCCCCATAAACTGAAAATCCATAACCCCAATTGCTACGGGAATGCCATTTAATTGACCTGTGCCTGTTTGAACAGCCTCAGTTAATCCTGTATTTTTTTGATAAGAATCAATACGATCCTTATAAGGTTCCTCCTCCGAATGAAATTGAATGGGATCCA